CACAATTATAAAAGAAAAAAAAAAAGAGTTTAGAATTTCAAAGAAAAATATTAGTCCTAACAAAATAAGTTCTGATCATAAAAGATTACAATCAGCCAACATAAAATGGAAAATTTTAAAAAAAAGAAATATTGAATTGATTCCTAAATTCCACCAGTTTATCAAAGTTTTGAATGAAAAGATATATATATATATCTTTTTAGGGATGATTAATATCCCCAGAATTAAGGCACAACTTTTGATTGAATCCATAAAAAAAAAAATCAAAAAAGACATTTCCAATAATGAAGAAAATCAAAAAATAATTGATAAAACAAATCAAAATATAACTCACTTTATTGAAACTATAAATAAATCTGTTTTTTATATTAATAATAAGAATACAAATCTTTTTTTTGATTTATCATACTTGTCTCAAGCATATGTATTTTACAAATTATCACAAACCGAAGTTATTAACTTAGATAAGTTAAGATCCATCTTTCAATATCACGGAACATCTATTTTTCTTAAGAATGAAATAAAAAATTATTTTGTTGAAGTCCAAAGAATATTTCATTCGGAATCTAAACAAAAGAATTTTAAAAATCCTGGAATGAATCAATGGAAAAACTCGTTACAAGGTCATTATGAATACGATTTATATCCGATTAAATGGGCCAGATTAATACCAAAAAAATTTCGAAATAGAGTCAATGAAGGTCGTATGTTCAAAAATACGTCTTTAACTAAATGTGATTCCTATGAAAAAAATCGCTTAATTCAGTATAAAAAAAAAAATTATTTTGAAACATACTACACATTACCCAATCAAAAAGAAAATTTTCAAAAAGATTCATATATTTATGGATTACCAGTACAAGTAAATAATAAGAAAAAACTATATTCTATTTACAATAACGATAAAAAAAAATTATTTGATATGCTAGAATGTATCCCTATCAATAATTATCTAGTAGAAGATAATATTATACCTATTAATAAAAATTCGGATAGAAGATTTTTTGATTGTGGAATTCTACATTTTTGTCTTAAAAAGAAGGCCTCAATATCGTCCTGGATCAATATTGAGGCGGGTACCAACAGTAATAAAAATACTAAACCTGGGGTTTATAATTATAAAATAATCGATAAAATTGATAAGAACGTTTTTTTTGATTGGATGGGAATGAATGAAGAAATAGTAAGTTGTTCCATATCGAATTTTGAACTTTGGTTCTTCCCAGAAATTGTAAAACTTTATAATGCATATAGGATTAACCCGTGGATCATACCAATTAAATTCATTTTTTATAATTGGAATGTAAATGATACTTTTAGTAAAACTCTCATTGGAAAGAAAAAAAAATATATTTTTATATCATCAAATGAACAAACTCTTGAATTTGAAAAAAAAAAAAATCAAGTCGAAAAAGAATCCGTGGCACAAGAGGATCTTGACTCAATTATGTCAAACCAAGAAAAATATGTTCAAGAAGAGTATGCAGAATCAGATCTGAAAAAACGTAGAAATAAAAAGCACTACAATAAAAATACAGAAGTAGAACTTGATTTCTTACTAAAAAGATATTTGTGTTTTCAATTAAAATGGAATAATTCCTTAAATCAAAGAATGATCAATAACATAAACGTATATTGTCTCCTGCTTAGACTAATAAACCCAAGAGAAATTGCGATATCCTCTCTTCAAAGGGGAGAAATTCGTCTGGATATTCTTATAATTCAGAAGGATTTAACTCTTACAAAATTGATCAAAAAGGGAATATTGACTATCGAACCAGTTCGTCTATCGGTAAAAAAGGATGGACAATTTATTATGTATCAAACTATAGGTCTTTCATTAGTTCATAAGAATAAATTTCAAAGAAACCAAGAAAAAAGCTATGGGGATAAGAATAGTTTTGATGAACCCATTGCAATACATCAAAAAAGGACTGAAAATAGATATAAAAAAAATGATGATTTCCTTGTTCCTGAAAATATTTTATCCTCTAGAGTTTGTAGAGAGTTTAGAATTCTAAGTTGTTTCAATTCTAAGAATGAAAAAAATATCCATAGAAATAAAGCATTTTATAATCCAAATAGAGTGAAAAATCGTGTTCACGTTTTAGATAAAAGTAAACATCTTGATAGATATAATAATAAACTAATTAAATTAAAACTCTTTCTTTGGCCCAATTATCGATTAGAAGATTTAGCTTGTATGAATCGTTATTGGTTTGATACAAATAATGGCAGTCATTTTAGTATGGTAAGAATATATATGTATCTACAATTGCAAATTAGTTAATGCGACATTTTTACAATATGTGTACTATATTTAGTATCTGAAGAAAAAAAAAAAAATAAGCATCTCCGTCGTTTTGATACATAATATGACTTTAATTCAATGTAAATGTACAAATAAATCAATAAAATTTTCTTATTGAAATTTGGATTTTCAGTCTAACTTTTTTTTGTATTTTGTATATGTAAAAATATACCATCCTTTTTATATCCTAATTTAAATCCTAATTCCATTTTCAAAAAGGGATTGAGTATTAATTAATAATGTATTTTATTTGACAAAAAATAAAAATAGAAATTTGTTGAAATACAAAACAAAATTGAAATCAGTGACAATGCTAATTGTATATTATTACTCATCAATAAATAAAATATATATATAATATCTAAAACTATAAGGAATTTTTTTTATGATAAAAAACACATTGATCTCAGTTATTTCGAAAGAAGAAAAAAGGGGGTCTGTTGAATTTCAAGTATTAAGTTTCACGAATAAGATACGAAGACTTACTTCACATTTGGAATTGCACAAAAAAGACTATTTATCTCAAAGAGGTCTACGTAAAATTCTGGGAAAACGCCAAGGGTTACTGTGTTATTTGTCAAAGAAAAATAGAATACATTATAAAGAATTAATTAAACAATTGGATATTAGGGAGTCAAAAACTCGTTAATTCAAAAAGTAATTTTGAATTATTTGATTTATTAGATATTGAATTTTGTTAGATATTCAATTTTAATCAACTTATTTGTGTTTTCGGCAATTCATGGAAAAATGAATCGAGGAAAAACTTATGACTGGACCAGCTACAAGAAAAGACCTCATGCTAGTCAATATGGGCCCCCACCACCCATCAATGCACGGTGTTCTTCGACTCATCGTCACTTTAGATGGTGAAGACGTTATTGACTGTGAACCCATATTGGGTTATTTACATAGAGGAATGGAAAAAATTGCGGAAAACCGAACAATTATACAATATCTACCTTATGTAACACGTTGGGATTATTTAGCTACTATGTTCACAGAAGCAATAACCATAAATGGACCAGAACAGTTGGTAAATATTCAAGTACCTAAAAGAGCCAGCTATATCAGAGTTATTATGTTGGAGTTAAGTCGTATAGCTTCTCATCTGTTATGGCTTGGCCCTTTTATGGCCGATATTGGCGCACAGACTCCTTTCTTCTATATTTTTAGAGAAAGAGAATTTGTCTATGATCTATTCGAAGCTGCCACCGGAATGAGAATGATGCATAATTTTTTTCGTATCGGGGGAGTCACAGCTGATCTACCTCATGGCTGGATAGATAAATGTTTGGATTTCTGCGATTATTTTTTGACAGAAGTTGTTGAATATCAAAAACTTATTACAAAAAATCCTATTTTTTTAGAACGAGTTGAGGGCGTAGGCATTATTGGTGGAGAAGAAGTAATAAATTGGGGTTTATCAGGACCAATGCTGCGAGCTTCAGGAATACAATGGGATCTTCGTAAAGTTGATCATTATGAGTGTTATGACGAATTTGATTGGGAAGTTCAATGGCAAAAAGAAGGAGATTCATTAGCTCGTTATTTAGTTAGACTTGGTGAAATGACGGAATCCATAAAAATTATTCAACAGGCTTTGGAAAAAATTCCAGGGGGACCTTATGAAAATTTAGAAAGCCGATGTTTTGATAGAGAAAGGTATCCGGAATGGAATGATTTTGAATATAGATTCATTAGTAAAAAACCTTCGCCTACTTTTGAGTTGCCGAAACAAGAACTTTATGTGAGAGTCGAAGCTCCAAAAGGGGAATTGGGCATTTTTCTGATAGGGGATCAGGGTAGTTTTCCTTGGAGATGGAAAATTCGACCACCAGGTTTTATCAATTTGCAAATTCTTCCTCAGTTAGTTAAAAGAATGAAATTGGCCGATATTATGACAATACTAGGTAGCATAGATATCATTATGGGAGAAGTTGACCGTTAAAATGATAATTAATACAACAAATGTACAAGATATCAATTCTTTTTCAAGATTGGAATCCTTAAAAGAGGTCTATGAAATTATATGGGTGCTTGTCCCTATTTTTACTCCTATATTCGGAATCACAATAGGTGTACTAGTAATTGTATGGTTAGAAAGAGAAATATCCGCAGGGATACAACAACGTATTGGACCTGAATATGCGGGCCCTTTGGGAGTTCTTCAAGCTTTAGCAGATGGTACAAAATTGCTTTTAAAAGAAAATCTTCTTCCATCTAGAGGGGATACTCATTTATTCAGTATCGGACCATCCATAGCAGTTATATCAATTCTACTAAGTTATTCAGTAATTCCTTTTGGTTATCGCCTTGTTTTAGCCGATCTCAATATTGGTGTTTTTTTATGGATTGCCATTTCAAGTATTGCTCCTATTGGACTTCTTATCTCAGGATATGGTTCAAATAATAAATATTCTTTTTTAGGTGGTCTACGAGCTGCTGCTCAATCAATTAGTTATGAAATACCATTAACTCTATGTGTATTATCAATATCTCTACGTGCGAGTCGTTAAGACATAAACTTCTCCTATTTTTTAAGAGTTAAAATGAATTGAATAGTTTTCTATTCATTATTTATATTAATGAACTAAAGAACTAAATTAGATAGTTATATGAGTGAAATAAAACAGCTTATAGAAAAAAGAATTCGCAGTAAAAACATTCAGTCTCATTTTCTAGGTATAAGAGTTAAGCGGAAATAAACATAATAAAAAGAGAACTTTTATCCCAAGATTGGTTAATTAATTATCCCGTCTTGACGCGGACTCAAAAAAAAAAGATCAACCCTAGTGAATTTTCACTATTATTTGTATGTACTAGTATACATCTATTACCATAATACGCGCGATTGAACAAAAATGAGTGGATGGTTAGAAACACCAAAATATACAAAGGATTAGTAATAGAGATTTTCAAAATTATCCAAAATAAGAGAAGATAAACATTTTTTCAAAATGGATAATAAAAAAAGAATACTAATTGGGGCTTTAAATTCGTAGAAATGATTAGGCAGTACTCCCCACGATTCCGATCCAGAATACGCTTCTATCTACCCATTAACTAAATGACTATCCAAAACGAAATAATCCCTTATTTCATAAGTTCCCCCCTTTTTTTCTGAGAAACAAGAACAGGAACGAAAAAAAAAAAAAATAGAAAGAATACAAGTACAAAAAAAGATATCTTTTTTTTTTTCTTTCTTATCTCCATGCTATTCCAATATTCATTTTCTTTGCCATATCCATATTCATAAAGGTAAAATTCGTGTCAGAATTGACGAACTAATGGAATGGTTATTTCGTTTTCGTAATTAAAACCGCTGGATTATTTGTATTTCTAAAAAAAGTATTTTAGTGAAGAATTAAGTTATTACTCAACGAAGAAAAATTTAAATTTTTAACGAGGATGAGATCAATTCAGAAGTTATTTTTTTTTATTTATTATTTTCTTTTTTATTCAAATAAAACTAAAACAGACAGAATTCCATTGATTTAATTTTGGAATACACGATAGATAGATTTGGATACTATACTATCCGACAAAACATACATATCAAGATAAATAATATCGACCAACTCCTTAAATTTATTTATATCTTTTGAGGAGCCGTATGAAGTGAAAATCTCATGTACGGTTCTGTAATAGCGATGAGAACAGTAATGTTATTGCCGACTATAATTATCTAACAGTTCAAGTACAGTTGATATAGTTGAAGCTCAATCAAAATATGGTTTTTGGGGGTGGAATTTGTGGCGTCAACCTATAGGGTTTATGATTTTTTTAATTTCTTCCTTAGCAGAATGTGAAAGATTACCTTTTGATTTACCAGAAGCAGAGGAAGAATTAGTAGCGGGTTATCAAACGGAATATTCGGGTATAAAATTTGGTTTATTTTATGTTGCTTCCTATTTAAATCTATTAGTTTCTTCATTATTAGTAACAGTTCTTTATTTTGGCGGTTGGGATATATCTATGCCGTACATATTAAATTCTTCACTTTTTGAAATAAATAAAGCAAGTGGACTCTTTGTAATGACAATTGGTATCTTTATTACATTAGTTAAAACTTATTTGTTCTTGTTCATTTCTATAACAACAAGATGGACTTTACCCAGACTAAGAATGGATCAATTATTAAATCTTGGATGGAAATTTCTTTTACCTATTTCTCTCGGTAATTTATTATTAACAACCTCTTTCGAACTCTTTTCACTATAAAGGAATACAATAAAGGAATACAATGTTTTATATTCATGACTTATCTCAACCAAGAGAAAGAAACAAACATCAAATTATTCATAGATATTACAATATGTTCCCTATGATAACTGGGTTCATGAATTATGGTCAACAAACAGTACGAGCTGCAAGATACATTGGTCAAAGTTTCATGATTACTTTATCCCACGCAAATCGTTTGCCTGTAACTATTCAATATCCTTACGAAAAATTAATCACATCCGAGCGTTTCCGCGGTCGAATCCATTTTGAATTTGATAAATGTATTTCTTGTGAAGTATGTGTTCGTGTATGTCCTATAGATCTACCCGTTGTTGATTGGAAATTGGAAACTTATATTAGAAAGAAACAATTGCTTAATTACAGTATTGATTTCGGAATCTGTATATTTTGTGGTAACTGCGTTGAATATTGTCCAACAAATTGTTTATCCATGACAGAAGAATATGAACTTTCTACTTATGATCGTCATCAATTGAATTATAATCAAATTGCTTTGGGTCGTTTACCAATGTCAGTAGTTGACGATTCTACAATTCGAATAATTTCAAATTCTCCTGAAATTCCAATAAAAAAGAAGTAAATCCCTTGATTAAATGGTAATTGGAAATTACTAAATTTCTGTTTTAATCGAAAGGAATGAGGTTTCTTTCGTGGTGTTTGTTTGGTCACTAACAAAAAATCAAAATTTTTGATTAATCAGAATTACAGCTTTTTTTGGATTGAAAATATATTAATAATTGAAAAAAAAAAAGAGATTAATAATATCTGGAATTATTTCAAAATACATAATTTCGAAATACTCTTTTTCATATAAAAAATGAAGTGAATCCAATAAAAGTACATAGATTAATTCACAACCTTTCAGATTAAATTACGAATTGATCAACAATTTTTTTTTTCCTGGTCGAGTCAATAAGTTCATGAAAAAAATTTCTATTTATTTATTATTGTACATATAATGGATTTGCCTGGACCGATACATGATTTTCTTTTAGTCTTGTTGGGATCAGGTCTTATATTAGGAAGTATGGGTGTCGTATTACTTACCAACTCAATTTATGCTGCTTTTTCATTGGGACTGGTTCTTGTTTGTATATCTTTTTTTTTTATTTTATCAAACTCCCATTTTGTAGCTGCTGCGCAACTCCTTATTTATGTGGGAGCTATAAATGTTTTAATCATATTTGCTGTGATGTTTATGAAGGGTTCAGAATATTCCAAAGATTCAAATCTTTGGACCATTGGAAGTGGAGTTACTTTGCTGGTTTGTACAAGTATTTTTGTTTCACTAATGAATACTATTCTAGATACGTCATGGTATGGGATTATTTGGACTACAAGATCAAATCAGATTCTAGAGCAAGATTTGATAAGTACTAGTCAACAAATTGGAATTCATTTATCAACAGATTTTTTTCTTCCATTTGAACTCATTTCAATAATTCTTTTAGCTGCTTTGGTAGGTGCAATTGCCGTGGCTCGCCAGTAATTAATCTTTAGAACTAGCAACTACAATCTAAATACTAAATAAAACTTTGTTCTAGGTTATCACACCCATACCCTTTACTTTAACTTTAATTAAGTATATTTTTGAAAATTGTTTCTATCAAAATTCTTTTTTTTTTATTCGATCTATTACCAATAGATTTCCCTTGTTCTGTACTTTTTGTAGTCAATCTAATTGAATTTTCAAAATTGTTACTTATATTGAAATGAATCGAAATTGATAAGGAGTTGGTCAATGATGCTCGAACATGTACTTGTTGTAAGTGCCTATTTATTTTGTATTGGTATCTATGGATTGATCACAAGCCGAAATATGGTTAGAGCCCTTATGTGTCTTGAACTAATCCTGAATGCAGTTAATATCAATTTGGTAACATTTTCTGATTTTTTTGATAGTCGTCAATTAAAGGGTAATATTTTCGCCATTTTTGGTATAGCTATTGCAGCCGCTGAAGCAGCTATTGGACCAGCTATTGTTTCGTCAATTTATCGTAACAGAAAATCAACTCGTATTAATCAATCGAATTTGTTAAATAAGTAGTCTTCATTAGATAAATGATGATATTCATCAAGTTGAATTATCTGTTTATCCGTAGAATAGTAGGATACATAATGTATGACGAAAACGTAAGAAATTAAAGTATCTTGGCCCTATCGCATGATTCAATCTCATAGTAAGTTTAGATTTTTTAGATAAATTATAATAAATTATTGATTCATCTGGTATCTAAATAATGATTAATTTAAAGCTTTATTACTAGATTGAAAATTGATGATGTTCAAAAATTTATAGATCAAAATGTCACATTCAGTAAAGATTTATGATACATGTATAGGGTGTACTCAATGTGTCCGAGCTTGCCCCACAGATGTATTAGAAATGATACCTTGGGACGGATGTAAAGCTAAGCAAATTGCTTCTGCTCCAAGAACAGAAGACTGTGTTGGTTGTAAGAGATGTGAATCCGCTTGTCCAACGGATTTCTTGAGTGTTCGAGTTTATTTATGGCATGAAACAACTCGAAGCATGGGTCTAGCTTATTGATACATCCGAGAAAACCATACTTGAATACATTTTATTTTTTTTTACTGACAACAACTCGTGCTCGAAAATATATATATTTTCGAGCACGAGTTGTTCTAGTCCAAGTGTATCTTGTTTTTACTACGAATTATTTTCCTTGGTTAACAATAGTTGTAGTTTTGCCAATATTTTTTGGTTCCCTACTTTTCTTTTTCCCTCATAAAGGAAATAAGGTCATTAGGTGGTATACTTTATGTATATGTTTTTTAGAACTCCTTATGATAACCTATACATTTTGTTATCATTTTGAATTGGACGATCCATTAATTCAATTGACAGAGGATTATAAATGGATCCATTTTTTGAATTTTTACTGGAGATTGGGAATAGATGGTCTTTCTATAGGACCTATTTTACTGACGGGGTTTATCACCACTTTAGCTACTTTAGCGGCTTGGCCAGTTACGCGGAATTCTCGATTATTCCATTTCCTAATGTTAACTATGTATAGCGGTCAAATCGGATCATTTTCTTCTCGAGATATTTTACTTTTTTTTCTCATGTGGGAATTCGAATTAATTCCTGTTTATTTACTTCTATCAATGTGGGGAGGAAAGAAACGTTTGTATTCAGCTACAAAATTTATTTTGTACACTGCAGGGAGTTCCATTTTTTTGTTAATGGGAGTTCTGGGTATTGGTTTATATGGTTCTAATGAACCAACATTCAATTTTGAAACATCAGCTAATCAATCGTATCCTGTCGCACTGGAAATAATATTTTATATTGGATTTCTTATTGTTTTTGCTGTCAAATCACCGATTATACCCTTACATACATGGTTACCAGACACACATGGAGAGGCACATTACAGTACTTGTATGCTTCTAGCCGGAATCTTATTAAAAATGGGAGCATATGGATTAGTTCGGATCAATCTGGAATTATTACCCTACGCTCATTCTATATTTTCTCCCTGGTTGATCATAGTAGGGATAATTCAAATAATCTATGCAGCTTCAACATCTCCTGGTCAACGTAATTTAAAAAAAAGAATAGCTTATTCTTCCGTATCTCATATGGGTTTCATAATTATAGGAATTGGATCTATAAGCGATGCGGGACTCAATGGATCTATTTTACAAATAATTTCTCATGGATTTATTGGTACTGGGCTTTTTTTCTTAGCGGGAACAGGTTATGATAGAATACGCCTTGTTTATCTTGACGATATGGGAGGAATGGCTATACCAATTCCTAAAATATTTACGACTTTCAGTATTTTATCGATGGCTTCCCTTGCATTACCGGGAATGAGTGGTTTTGTTGCAGAACTAATAGTCTTTTTTGGAATTATTACCAGCCAAAAATATCTTTTAATGACAAAAATATTAATTCTTTTTGTAATGGCAATTGGAATGATATTAACTCCTATTTATTTATTATCCATGTTACGCCAGATGTTCTATGGATACAAACTTTTTAATGTTCAAAATTTTTCTTTTTTTGATTCAGGACCGCGAGAGTTGTTTGTTTCGATCTCTATCCTTTTACCAATAATAGGTATTGGTATTTATCCAGATTTTGTTTTATCACTATCAGTTGATAAAGTTGAAGCTATTTTAGCTAATTATTTTTATAGATAATTTTCTTTCATAAACATAAAAATAAATAAATAAACCAGCAATACAATATTGGAATAATAATGATTTAAAAAAGAATTTGTTGTAGAAAATAAGTGAAAAAAAAAAATGAATTGGACTTGCAACCATATACATTTGGATTTTCTGAGAACCATTTGAATCACTACATTACTTGATTCAAATGGTTCGCTTTCTCCATGATTTACACGAATTTTTCTTATATATATACTGTTCTATGTTTAGATTCGTTAGGTCCTTTCTTCAATTCAATTAGATGTTTAATGTAAATGAACCATAACTATGTAGCCCTATCCCTAATAAATTGACCCCAAAATAGCATATCCAAATTATAAGAAAACCCATAGAGGCCACAATTGCAGAATTTACACTTTCAAAATTTTTATTTGTTTTAATATGTAAATAAATTGCGAATATGGTCCAAGTAATAAATGCCCACGTTTCCTTTGGATCCCAATTCCAATATGATCCCCATGCCTCATTAGCCCATACTGCTCCTGAAAGAATACCTATGCTTAAAAAGATAAACCCTATACTAATAGTACGATAACTCCAATGATCTAATTGATGAATCAATTGAGACTTGTAATAATTATTTGAAAAAAATAAATAAGTGTTTTTTAAAACATTGTTTCCGTCGTTCATGTATTGGATCTCACTCAAGGAAAATGACTTTTTTAAAAAATGACTGTTTTTACCAAAAATTCTTATGACTTTTTGAAATGTAATGACTACAAGAGCTAATGAAAATAATGATCCACATAAAAGAGATGCATAACCCAATACCATCATACTTACATGCATCATTAACCAATGAGATTGAAGAGCCGGGACTAATATTTCGGATTGATGCATGTAAGTTAAAAATATTGAAGTAGAAAAACCTTGGGTAAAAATAGTACTTGGCATGGTTATTGAACTTAAACTTAAATAGTTTTTCTTTTTTTTGAAATATGTAACCATATGAATAATAGAAAAAATCCATGAAAGAAATAGTAATGATTCAGATAAATCACTTAATGGTAAATGTCTCAAATAAATCCAACGACTAACTAATAATCCAGTTATAAAAAAAAAAGTAGTTATCATTCCTTTTTCTGCGGAAGCATATAGTCCTACAATTTCATCAACTAATAAGGTTATCAAAAGAATTGTAATTACAATTGAAACGACTGAAAGGGATATATGAGTTAATATATGTTCTACAGTTGAAAATATCATAAAAAAAAAGGGGGGGGGGAGATCTATCAATTATAAGAATAGAAATCGGGAACTGAATTCATTATATTATAATCCTTTTTTTTTATAATACCGTATTCTTTTATAATATTTTGAATTTGTAATATAAAGTGTCATGCCGCTACTCGGATTCGAACCGAGATGCTCTAGCACTGCTTCCTAAGAGCAGCGTGTCTACCGATTTCACCATAGCGGCTTTCTCGAAATCATAATAACTTATTTTGATTCAATCGTCGAGTTAGCATTATGTCTAAGTATTACACTCAAAAAATTGATTGAAATATTTGTATAACTTTGTATTAATTGTTAAAGTTATTATTGTGTAAAGAATTTCTCTTACGATTTAGAAAACTTATTTAATTAGGTATTGTTCAGTATTGGGGAAATAGATTATATAATCTAACAAACATCTAATAATATATTTAAATATAATAATAAAGTTATTATTTCTATCAAAATTTCCATTGTACAAAAATTCAATAAATCTTTTCTAAATTTATAGATATTTTGATTAATATTCTAGTCTCCACATGGAATCCTTTTTTTATCACTTCAAATTAGTATAGGATTCCTTATATAAAAAATCCACCTAAACCTAAAGAAGATAAAAAAAAAAGATTAAGATAAGAAGAAAGAAACTTTTTGAGTTGGGTTAAAAGGAGTAGGGATAGAGATATATTATATATGGTAATATAAATTTAGGGAGATAATAGTTTAAGACAATTAAAAAAAAAAGTTTTCAATTTTATCAACTAATTTCATAATTTTAAGAACTTATTTATTTTGAATAAAAAATTGATTAGTAGATTTTCTATATTTATAGAATAAAATTTATAATCAAATAAAAATGAAGAAAAAACTTTTTGTTTAGGGTCGATGGGGATTCTTATTTTCCCCATCCCAAAAATGAAAGAACAAACATGCTAAAACGAAAATTAAAGGTAAAACCTTGTTTATTCTTTTTTCTTTGAACTTTCTTTCTTAAGTTAAGTTTTTTCTTTTTCAAAAAAAAAATCAGTTTTTTTTTTAGAATTTAGTAAACAAACTTCTTTTTAGTTTACATATCCTAAAAAAAAAGAATTAAATATAGATCCCATAAAAATTAATTCTTTTTAATTTAACTAGTCTCTTTTTTTTTTTATTTATTTTTGATTTAAAAGGGTTCAGATTATTAGAATGTTTCTTTTTTTATTTATTTGATTTGTCGCACAAAAAAACTTTTTGAATTCCCTGTAGAAAGCGATTTTGCTAATGAAAAAGCTTTCAACGCTGCCCAATACCCTTTGCTTTTCCAAATATTTTTACGAATCCGTTTTTTTGATATAGAAGTGCGTTTTTTTGGAACTGCCATTTTAAAATTAAAATAAGTTATTCATTTCTATAGTTGGATGTGAAAGACATATTTTGCTAAAAAAAAAAAATGATTCGTTACTATACTATTTATTTACTATACTATATATTATATATTTGTTCTTTTCATTCGATTCCTTTCATAATCTAAGGATTCTATGAAAATCCATTAAAATATATTATGAGAAACAAACATAAAAGAAAGACAAAAAGTATAATAATAATATAGTATTATTGCAAAAAAGAATACAACAAGAAAAGAGTCTATTCAGGTTTGGTCTGGCATTGTCTATTTTCCCCGTCTTCCATTTATATATGAATGGAATATACATGTCATAAAATAGATCGAAAATTTTTAAAACTCAACTTTTAGTAAATCCTTTTATAATTTATTTATGTCAAAGGATTAGTATATATAATTTTTTTTTAATTGAAAAAAATCCATTCAGTTCAAAAGAGAATTGGTTAATGATTTTTAATAAACGAACTCAAAAAAAATAGTTCTTATTTTTTTTGGTTTGGGCAATTCATACAAATTTTTTTTTGGTATAATTATTTGTCCTTCCTCTATAAACCTTGTTCTGTGAATAAAAAGTTTTGTAATGCGTAAAAAATAATAATGCAAATTTTTAATTTTCTATATCGTCAGAACAAAAAAAGAAATAGAAGTTTTTACTAAAAATTGTTCCCATAATATACTAAAATGCAATTTTTAGTTCTTGATTGGAAATATTTGAAGTATTTGAAAAAATTCAGAATAATTAAGAATAGAAAATTCTATTTAACTTTTACATATTTTAATTTGTTATTAACTGACCCTTTTCAAAAGAAAAAAAAAAAAAGTTCGTGAATCAGAAATAATAAATTAGTAAATAGTAACAAAATCTTTTTTTATGGAATATACATATCAATATTCATGGATCATACCTTTTATTTCACTTCCAGTTCTTATGTTACTAGCAGGGGGACTCTTGCTTTTTCCAACGTCAACAAAAAAACTTCGCCGTATATGGTCTTTTACTGGTGTTCTCTTTTTAATTATAGTGATGATTTTTTCATTTTATTTGTTTATTCATCAAATAAGTAACAGTTATATTTATCAATATGTATGGTCTTGGACTATCAATAATGATTTTTCTTTAGAGTTTGGCTACTTGATCGATCCACTTACTTCTATTATGTCATTATTAATTACTACTGTTGGAATTTTGGTTCTTATTTATAGTGACAATTATATGTCTCATGATCAAGGATATTTGAGATTTTGTGCGTATATGATTTTTTTCAATACTTCAATGTTGGGATTAGTTACTAGTTCTAATTTGGTACAAATTTATATTTTTTGGGAATTGGTTGGAATGTGTTCGTATCTATTAATAGGTTTTTGGTTTACACGACCTATTGCGTCGAATGCTTGTCAAAAGGCATTTGTAACGAATCGTGTGGGGGATTTTGGTTTATTATTAGGGATTTTAGGTCTTTATTGGACAACAGGTAGTTTTGAATTTCGTGATTTGTTTCAAATATTCAATAACTTGATTTCTAATAATAATAATGAGGTTCATTTTTTATTTGTTAGTTTATGTGCCTTCCTCTTATTTTCTGGTGCAGTTGCTAAATCTGCTCAATTTCCCCTTCATGTGTGGTTACCTGATGCCATG